AATTGATTATTTTCGTAGAAAAAGCAGCCCCGCAGGGCGTAGAGTGAGGAGTAGGCTGTCCTTGGGAAGACAGTCTTCCTATTGCTTAAGGCAGAGTCTTTCCACTTCATCGAAACAATCGAGCTCAGAAGAAGCTAAATGGAATGAATGAGTATCCTTTCTGGAAAAAGCCTTATTGCTTACAAGTGAATGCTTTTCCCGGCGCTATCCCTGGGATAAACCTACCTGCTTTGAAACAACATAGGTGCACGTAACTTGCTATTAAATACTACTATCTTACCAGTCTCTCTAAAACCCCATCAGAGGGTAACTACTCTCATGCTTAGCTCAAAACTACCTTCTTGTTTGCAAACTCGTAGCTTCTTCAACCTAAAACAACCATCTTGAACAAGAATCTCTTCTTCAAAGCAGAATCTTAAATCAATGAGTCCTGATCTACACCCTTAGACGTCGATGCACTTACTCCTTACTCTATTTGGACTTTATGGCTAATGACTTACTTGAAAGATTCGTGCAGGTACATATACAACTGACTATACTACTAATAATAATGACTCTGGTTCAACTTCTTACTTTTCTTGATCGTACTAGTACTAAATTAGAGTTGATTGAATAAGGAAGGCTGACACGCTTCTCGGTTGTGGAGTCAGTTCTCGGTGGTGGTGCCTTCTTCTTTTTCTTAGAATAGAGACACATACATATTTACTTGTTGACTTGATTTGAGAATATACTTCATTTACTTTCTTTCATCGTTGACAGAAACTGAACTCAAGACAGACCTTCCAGCTTGATCTTATTGATGGATCATTCACTCAATCAAAACATTGACGCACGCGCCTTCTTTCTAGGTAATTGAATAGCAAAGTGACGGTCTCATCAGCGGCCTGGGAGTGAATGTGGAAGCTTAACACTAGCCTAGCAACGGGCAGAACAGTTGGTAAAGGAGATCATTGGCACTATGGCGCATGTATGTTGAGTTCTTGAAGCATTGCCGATATCGATATATATTTCTTTGCATGGGACAGTAGCCTTTTCTGCTTCTTTGCATGGGTGCGTAGGTAGAGTAGCCTTTTCTTAATATAAGCACAAATGCGGTACTATTTTGAGCATGCAATCTCTTCTACAATAGGCGGTCTGATCAATCAAAAATATTGAGGCAGGATTTTTATTTAGAGAATCAAAAAGCAATCAACCATCCCCAAACAAAGTGCTGCTGGAGGGAAATGCTAAAGTCCCATTCCGAATTCCATTAAGGTTGTATTCCTACTAAGAAACTAAGGGCTATACTCTACTTCCCATCCCAGCTCGTAAGTAATCCTATTTCTGTATTAGCCTTTGAACAGCATGGGCCATGAAAGGACCGGAGAAGGAATGCAGTAGGATGATTCTATCTTTCCTATATGGCATGATTTTGCTCTCCTTTTCTAAAAGAAGAAAGAACTAGACTTCTATAATATAAGAAGATTTTTATAATCGTAGATCGTGGAATATTCATCTATCTTATTAGGTAACTACTTTAGCTGCTCTCGAAACTGAACCATCGTGAATAGAACTAGCGCTTAAGGAAGAGTAGGATCTGTTAGCAAGTCATATTCAATCACCCGGTCTTCTCCTTCCTAGCTTTTAGATAGCCGCCCTGATTCTATCTTGGATTTTAATACACTTAGCCGTGTACGTATCTTGGCAAAACTCGAACCTATAGTTGATCCATCCATACTCGATAAAGAATCAAAAAGTTTCAGACGACTTTGAATGGGAGGAGGTTTTCTTTTTATCCCCCCTAACCTGATTTTGATGTCTTCTTCGTTCTCAGTCCCTATGGTCCATTGTAGGATGATTTTCCTAAGGCCTTGAATTCGTTGGCAAGGTGATCAGGGTCCTCTCCCTGGTCCTATCGAACCAGTGACTTCTCTCCTGGGATTGAATATGTTTTGCCTTTCCCCGATGGTTCCGCATTCCAATGTGGGTAGGATTCGCCAGGGATGAGCGGCTTATTTAGCCTATGCGAAGCACGAAGCATAAGAGAAGAGTGTAGCGAAGCGAGTGTAATACTTGTCGAATATAAGTAGTGTCAAAGCCTACACAGGCTTAGCTCTGCAGCTGTTTTCAGGACGAAGACGGTGATACGATACCACTCGCCAGTGATGATAAGATTCACTCATAGCATAGGTGGAAGATCCATCCAATTTTCTTTATAGATTCAAAGAAAGCCTAAAAATCATTCAGGGAACCTACTCTTGGTATCCTTTACCATATTCACTTTCCATATTCCCTTGCTTTAGTTCAGACGCTATCGTACCTCAGGGAAAATGGAAATTTCTATCAACGATTCCCACCCAACTCTGGAATGACTCTCCCCTCTCTCCCTTAACATATCGAAGGCCTCTTATCCGTCTTTTGACGGACGACTATAAAAATAGAATCAGAGGATTGCCTGACACCCGCGACTAAAAGGATTGTGTATCGCATACTTTAAACGAGTACCGATACAGGGAGGATTTTCGCCATTTTCTATTGAGTTCTCGTATCGGTAGGCACAGATCATTGGTATTGGATGTATCGTTAGGTTGCGCCGAGTCAAATCAGCGGATCTGCTCGTAAATGAATTGTGTGTCATCTGCTTGTAAATGAATTGTGTAAAATAACTCGTAAATGAATTGTGCCAGAATTGATCACTGATCAGGTGTGATCAGTCTCACCCGTCTAAGAGACTGATCCGGTGCGATGAGTCTATTCCGTGTAATATTTTGGAATTCCTCTTCCAACTCGTCCCGGAATGGGCGTTATGGCAAAGAACAAGAAGAAAAAGAAAGAAGGAATTTGTCCAATAGTAACAAATGGTGCCTCCACAGGTTGACATCCGATCCAACCTAGTAGTAAGCAATCCGCCAAAAGCAACCAAAATATTGCTTGGTGAATCGGTCGAAAACTTGAACTACGCGCATACATTTCTTTAAAAAAAGGTAAAGCCAAGAGAGATATAAAAACTGGTGCTATTGCGGCTACACCTCCCGCTTTGTCAGGTATACTGCGAAGAATGGCATGGATCGGTAGGAAATACCATTCCGGCACAATATGAGGCGGGGTGGGCATCGGATTAGCAGGTATATAATTGTCGGGATGCCCCAAAACATTTGGAGCAAAAAAAATCCAAATGGAAAAAAAGATAGCAGAAGCTACCCGACCTACAAGATCCTTTACATAAAAATAAGGGTAAGAAGCAATTTTATCCATCTCAGAATGTACACCCAATGGATTATTTGATCCATATTGATGCAATGCAGCCAGATGAAGAAGACTGGCGCCTGCTAAAATAAGGGGGAGTAAATGATGGAGACTAAAAAAACGATTTAAGGTGGCATTGTCCACGGAGAAACCACCCCAAAGCCAAGTCACTATGGTATCTCCTACTACTGGTATGGCGCTAGCTAAGCTTGTAATTACTGTTGCTCCCCAAAAGCTCATCTGACCCCAAGGTGGTACGTATCCTATAAAAGCTGTCACAATCATTAATAGGAATATGACAACTCCGAGACACCAAACAAATTCCCTAGGACTGCTATAACTCGCATAATATAGACCACGAAAAATATGAAGGTGAACCACAATGAGAAACATACTTGCCCCATTAGCATGCATATAACGGAGCAACCAGCCCCCTTCAACATCTCTCATAATGTGTTCTACGCTGTTGAAAGCTAGATCCACATGAGGTGTGTGATGCATAGCTAAAAAAACGCCAGTCACTATCTGAATGACTAAACAAATACCAGCTAACGAACCGAACCCCCACCAATAACTAAGATTGCTCGGGGTTGGATAATCTATTAAATGCTGGTTAAGTGTGGAGTATATAGGTTGTTTAAGAAGAGAGAATCGTTGGTTCCTTATAGCCATTTCTCTTTTCTATCGTGACAACTCCTCTTCCCCCTTATTTACCCCCTTGCTTTGATGGAAATTGGCTTCGCAGCACCCTGAATAATAAAAAAGCTGCATGAGAAGATTCATCCTATTTTTGTTTGGCGAGAGGGAGGCAGCGAATCACCTGGGCTACGGATTTGTTGGTTAGTTGATTCTCGAAATCAGGTCATTCGGAAAAAAACTGCCGCTTTCTCTTTAGGTTTCTTAAGGCTTCAAACGAACGACTAGTCATTAAGAAACCCATGAAATACAAGTATATTTTTTACCTTTCATGAATAAGTTTTGCCTGCGTGCAAACTACCTTTTCAAAAGAACGTCGATTTCCATCTCAACAAAGAAAGAACTCAAAATAAATGAAAGCAAGATTGCTTGTTGTCCTATTACTCTTTTTGCCTGCCTTGTTCCGCTTTGGAAAGGAGAGAATTTTCATAAAGTAAAGTAAACTCTTATTGGACGAGAGAGAGATGATATTGGCGTGGGTTCTACCAACGAAACGCAGAATCTCATGCTCTCCGTTCTCAGGGCAGCTAAGCGATTTCATAGCCAGAGTTTGACTTAACCTGCTGACCTTACTTCGTAACCTTAGCCTGCCATTCTTAGGACTATCAAGCCTTCTCGAATTAGGTCTATGGGTCCGAAGGCCTCTCGAATTTGTTCTACGGTAGAAGCTTTGAACGTAGACCCGGATACAAATCTTTCACTCACTGAAAAGTGAAAACCTGTGACTATATCGTCCTGAAGACGGATGCGACGGGAAGAAGTGGCATTTAGAAGTGTTGCTGACTTTACATTTAGGTTTCGGCATAACAAAGCTTGCACTGTCTTTTCGCACTTAGGCGCACAGCGTGCCGTTGGTAATGATTCTACTACGGTGCCGCAAATTCGCAAGCTGATCCTAAGTAATCGTTGTTGTTCATTGGATTCCTCCGGAATGACTTCGTTAGGATTGAAGAATTGCTGCAATTCTTCCTGAATAGACTCGATTCTCCCGTCGAGAGTTTCTTTGAAAGTCTTACCTAAACTCTTCCGACTGAATACGAGAAAGCCTATAAAACAACGAGCTACTATCATTTCTTCATTATAGATTGAGATCTTCTTCGGACTTGATGCACAAATAGAAAGAATAATAGCAGCAAATAGCATATTTCTATCCTTCATATCCGTTAAACTCAATCTCATCGTAACTCCATCTTTTGAAGCTCTGCTCTCCTCTCCTTATAGTGGGGAGACTGATCTTGACGTCGGCGTTGGTTTTTCCAACAAAAAACAAGAACATTCGAACACGAACTTCCACCCCCCGTTCTGGGCTCTTTTAAGGATATCGTTTGTTTCTCTATCCTTCACCATCATCATCGACGATGAACGTTAGAGGCAACTCCCCATCACGCACCCCTCTTTCTGTCCTTACCCAGTGGAGGGCCCTAAAGTAGTACCGAGAGCTGCGTCCATGACGCAGAAGGCCCTCATGTACAACCCAAAGCTTGTTCAGGTCGTGGAGGTCTTCATCTTTATGGAGGAGGGTCGACGCCGCGAGATCCTCGGCGCTTTCCTCCGCGAAGTGGTTGTTCCAGAGTGAGGTAGCATCGAGGCTTGTTAAAAGAGCGCCAATATCCTTGTGGTAAGTTAAAACTAGTGCCAGGTCGCCTTCTTCCTCCATTGTGAGGGGTCGCTCTTCGGGAAGAGTTGCTGGAGACCCCCCTCCCCGCGGGAGAAATGGCGCCACAGCACGCGACAAATCATCGTCGCCAAATAACATAAGATTCATATCTGAAAAAGTAGCAGGAGCAATAGCTCCGCTATATGAGGAAGCGAAGACGAGTGCTTCCGGCGCAAATAAAGGAGAGGCAAAGTTCAAGAGAAGAAGGAACAACCTTACCGTGATAAAGTATACAGATAGCGCTATGCAAATCCTATGTATTAGTTTCGGTAAAGAAAAATAAATCCAAAAATAGATCGAGTTACACCACCCAGTTAGGATTCTCAAAAGTTTATTTCCTTTTGGGTCATAGGAATCGGGGGACGATCCCGAGGAGAAGTACCTCTTTTGTGGATTCTGTTCAACCATTCCCAAGTTTTGAATTAGTTTCATGCTTCGCATTTTACTTCTAAAATATTTACTTTTTAAGAAAGAAATTATTCCCCTAGAGCTTGTAAAGAAGAGATCGCGAACCGGGAGTTGGCGCCCACACAACAGGTAGCTTGCTTGCCAAGCCGTCCTGTCAAGCACCCGCGGCTCTCTTTTGATCCTTGGCTCGACCAATCAATAAGAGAACAACTCACCAACACAAGCAAGTTGAACGAGTAGATCAATCCATCCGTACTTGCAATTTCATCATGATCCTTATCAACTGAGCTAACTTTAGGTTTTTCCAACGAAAGCCTTCTTTTTCTCACGTTCACATCTTAGGTTGACCTTTACACTCACTAAATCGTTCTTGGAGTAGCTTAAGAATTGGATATCGAATCGCGAGTATTAAAATCTTTAGTGGATGAACGAACAATCATACTAACCTTAAGGAGTTTTCCCGGCTTCGCGGAACCGCACAATGCAATGGTTCACACAAGGCTAAGCCTCATTGGGTCCCTCAATCGTTCTGATTGAAACATCAACAATTTTATATCTCTACAGATATGTGATTTAAAAAAAAAAACTTTCTTCTATATATGCCAAAACTCATCTTTCTTTTTCTGTCAGTCTTTGAGAGAAATCGAAGATATGATCCAACTACTCGATCAAACTTGCTTGACCGAAGAGAAGTATGCCGCACAAAATCGAATTTAAAAAGAGAAATCGCCATATACTAGGCCCTCCAATTTCTTAAGGGGTTTATCTAAAAGATTCGCGATATAACTAGGAAGACCTTTCAAATACCACACATGAGTCACTGGACATGCCAGTTTGATGTATCCCATTTGATATCTTCGTATCCGAGAATCAACAAATTCTACCCCGCATTTTTGGCAAAATCTTTCGTCTTCATTTTCAGCTACGCTCGCTCGAGAATTTCCACAAGCACAAATTCCGCTTTTTATGGGTCCAAAGATTCTTTCGCAAAACAATCCATCTTTTTCAGGTTTATCGGTTTTATAATGAAAAGTGGAGGGCCTTGTGACTTCGCCAACGACTTCCCCATTAGGTAGGATTTTTTTAGCCCAAGCCTTTATTTGTTGAGGGGAAACGAGTCCAATTTGAAGTTGTTTATGTTTATATTGGTCAATCATAAAATAGAAATAAGAAAATAATTTATATTTATTCCCATCAAACATCCTCCCTATTAACCTGGAAGTTCTTCTCAGATACAAGGAAGTGGTTCAGTTCTAGAGCCAAAGATCGTAGTTCTCGAACAAGCACTCGAAAAGATTCTGGAGGATCCTCGTGATTAGGCACTCTTTTTCCCCAGATCGTAGCATTAAGTATTTCTTGGCGAGCTATAAGATGATCAGATTTATAAGTAAGTATCTCTTGTAAAATATGAGCAACACCAAATCCTTCTAAAGCCCAAACTTCCATTTCTCCTACTCGTTGTCCCCCTTGCTTGGCTCTTCCTCTAACGGGTTGTTGGGTAACAAGTGAGTAGGGCCCGGTAGAACGTCCATGAATTTTCTCATCAACTTGATGAATTAATTTTAAGATATAGGACTTCCCTATTAGAACAGGCTGTTCGAAGGGATCTCCTGTTCTTCCATCAAATATTCTGCTTTTTCCCGGGTACTCGGGTTCAAATACCCATGGATTTTTTGTTTGTTTACCGGCTTCATATAATTCCGAAAACACAAGTTTTCTTGAAGCCTCTTGCTCATATCTCTCATCAAAGGGTGCTATTCTATAATGTTTCTTTAGCAGATCCCCTGCTAATCCGAGCGAGCTTTCAAATATTTGTCCCACATTCATTCGTGAGGGTACTCCCAAGGGATTGAAGACCATATCAACAGGTGTTCCATCTTGCAAATAGGGCATATCTTGCCTAGGCAAAATTTTGGAAATGATCCCCTTATTCCCGTGTCTTCCGGCTATTTTATCCCCAACTTTGATTTCACGTTTCTGTAAAATATATACACGAACCATTATGTCAAGGGGGTCCCTCTGGATCCATTTCACATCGATAACGCGCCCTCTTCCACCTATAGGTAGTTTGAGAGAAGTTTCTTTTGAAGTGGATACCTCAAGACCAAAAATAGCCCGTAATAATCCAGCTTCCGCGATATACGATGATTCGCTCGCTATCAGAGGCGTTAATTTACCTACTAAAATATCGCCAGTTTCCACCCAGGATCCCAACCTCACAATTCCATTTCTGTCCAAATTGCGGAGTAAATGTTCTTCCAGATGTGGTATTTCTTTAGTGATTTTTTCAGCGGAGCCTTGGCTTGTCGTATCCGTCTGAATTTCATATTTTCGGATGTGAAAAGAAGTATAAATATCCTCATATACTAAACGTTCGCTAATTAGTACTGCGTCTTCAAAATTGTAACCCTCCCAGGGCATATAAGCTACTAAAACGTTTTTTCCTAAAGCAAGTTCCCCCCCAACTGTAGCTGCTCCCTCCGCTAAAATTTGCCCTTTTTTAATGGATTTACCCCGCGGAACCCGAGGTTTTTGGTGCATACAAGTATTTTTGTTAGAGCGCCGATGGACAACTAACGGAATACTTATAGTCTTCCCACTACTTGATAAAAGGATCTTGTGACTATCACTAGAAATGATCTTTCCCTCGCGTTCGGCTATAACGGAAACCCTCGAATCTAGAGCTGTTTGGCGTTCCAATCCAGTTCCAACAATGCACTTCTCGGACCGAGAAAGTGGAACTGCTTGGCGCTGCATATTAGAACTCATTAAAGCCCGATTCGCATCATTATGCTCAATAAAAGGAATGAGAGAACCTCCAATAGAAAAATATTGGAAAGGAAAAATACTTCTAACATGAATCTGTTCCCATGCAATAGTCAGGAATTCTTGACGGTATCTAGCTGGAACAACCTGTTCTTCCTGAATACCCTGATTCAAGGACAAAGAATTTCCTGCTGCTATCATATAATATTCATCTCTATTTGGTGATAAATAAACTACCTGTCTCTCTTTTTTTTCTTTTGCTTTCTCAGATATTTCATAAAACGGACTCTCTATAGATCCCCACCAGTGATCAATTCTCGCATGAATAGCTAACGATCCGGTAAGTCCAACATTGATTCCTTCGGACGTGTCAATTGGACAAATACGCCCATAGTGACTCGGATGAATATCTCGGCTCCGAAAACTTGCAGTTCTCCCCGTCAATCCTCCAGGACCCAAACAACTCACTTTTCGCCCATGAACCGTTTGTGTCAATGGATTGGTTTGATCAAAAACTTGAGATAAGGGGTATGTGCCAAAAAAGGTCTCATAAGTAGTTATTAATAAAATCGAAGTTGAAGTTGGAGTTACCAAAGTTTGTGGAGTCGGTTTCGATTGACGTATGAATACTCTACGGATAGTTTTTTGAACCGCATGTTGTAAACGGCCAAGAGCCAGTCCGAATTGATCTTGTAACAGATCCGCAACCGAACGAATACGTTTATTTTTCAAGTGATTCATATCGTCATCGTCAAGTATACCCGTTCCAAATTTCATTCCAATCAAATGATCCGTAGCGGCCAACACATCTCGTGGTAACAGGAATGTATTGTTCTGAGGGATATCAAGACTCAGTCTCCGATTCATATTTCGTCGACCAACTCTTCCTAATTCACATTTTTGTTGAAAAAATTTCTTTTGAGCCTTCCTCTCTTAATAAAGTCTTCGAAACTCTTCTATTGATGGTCAGTGGGCCTGCCTCTCTTTCTTATGTGTGGGGACTCCCTTTTTTAGGTGAATTGTCAGCTTTAGTGCCCTCTCCTGAAAGAAACTAATTATCCATCCGGAACTCTTATTTCTATAGAACCTAGCTAATTATCTTCAGGTGCCTATCTGCCTACTGCTACTAAGGCTCTAGATCCGTACGTATCCTTTGCATGCTTCTCAAAAACCTTCCTGTCATCTGCTTGGTTGGCATTCCTCCGAGGAGTGAGTTGAACTATTTATTTATTCTTGAATTGACTCTGGTTACCTTCGATCCTCGCTTGCGATCATCCTAGCTTTAGTAGTGAATTACCAAACTGACTCACTCACTCTGTTCATTTCATGTTTACCTTGGGATTGATTTCACTAAGCGTTGTTGCCTTATTCCCCACTTCAAATAGAAAGAAATTAATTACTACCTCTTTGACATTTTCTCAGAAGTATAAGTGGACTTACTTACTCGGCCATAGCATTTGCTTTTTTTACATGTCCTAATAAGGCGAGTGTGGTACCATTTACTTACTCTTTAGGAGCGGGTGCATTCCCAGGATATGCAGGACTTGCTTGGGTAGGCATATGATCATCAGTGTCGAGCGAGGCTTGAACTACACTTTTATTTTTCATATTTACTTGAATTAGGGAATTTCCTCGTACCGTACGTACACATGGATTCGAGGATTGACCACTATAACTAGATGTTAGGATATTAATTACTCCAAAGTGGGTGGGCTCTCATAAGCGAGTCAGTTCATTGACTCGCGTGCATTGTGTGGTGGAAGACCAGAATTCCACGCTGACTTTTGCATGGGGTTTCCTAAGTGATTGAGTTCTGTGATTACATTGTTTGGAAAGCTCTCCCTTATCTAGTTCCAGAATTGGATGGAGATCCTTAATTTTCTTTAGAGAATCCACCCACAGGAACATAGGATCATAAGTAAGTAAGTAAGTGGTATTAGTTCAACCAACTCTTTTATGTATGTATGTCTGAGTTCATTTAAAGACTTCTTGAAGTGGGCGCATTTCCGGTGCATTTACTACACTAAATGTTTGCTCATGTTATCATACATAACAGCACTTCATTACTTTACTTGCGTGCATTGGATCAGAAGTGCATACATACTCTATATCCTAAATACCAAGAGCTTCCCGCCCGCCCAGCAAGCGCCACGTATGAAAAAGAAAGAGACGGCAATAAAACGGAAAGCGTGCGTTAGCGCAATTCGAACATTTTAGGAGAAGAACTTACCTGAAGGTTCCCCATAGCCATATATAGGCCGTAGGCGGGGATAAGTCCCTTGCTATCAACTTCAAGCGTTTACCTTACTATGGAAGGCGCGTGCGAAAGCTCGTTTCTCCGAAAAAGATATAGTTAGGAAGAGAACTCACAGGGGGAAGGAATTATCTAAAGGCAGGGCTTTCCTTGGGCTTAGCAATAGAACAACTGGATTGGATCAACATGACAGGGCTTAGGCCTAGAAATGCAGGGCCCACTGGATTTGACTTGTTCTTTAATAAGAGCAAACAAATATTAAGTCAGCTGGTACTGAATTTTCTGGCGCTTCTTCTTCTATTTGATTTCAGATGTGATCTAATTCCCATCACCAGTCATGCTTTTTGATAGAGATTTTCATCCAATGTGCTTACTTATTATGCTGCGCGTTTAGGAGTCAAATATAGAAGACTAGTTTTCAATCAAGTAGGCATGCATCCTTAGCGGCCTATTTTTTTGATTTGCTCTAGGAAGGGAAGATATTACGCTCAAATTCGAATCCTTTGGTGAATTCCTACGAAGCGAACCGCTGTTTTAAACCCTGCTTAAAATGAGTAGCCGGGTTTCCAATCGCTGTCACTGTTCTTTTTCAAGGAAGAGAAGAGTGAGTTACAGGAATAATTAATCCAAAGAAGGAAGGAGCGGTGTTAAGGTACTAGTACTAATAGCTCTTTCGTAGGGCGGTAAGGCAAGGAAGTCTGACTTCGGGGTATCCGTGAATGAAGGAGCCCCGATAACTCCTACTCGTCTTTTTCTTTAGACGCCTTAACCTGCCCCGCGGCTGGAGTTGACTTCTTCTCGGCCCGCGTTTCTCGTATATAGAGCTTTATTTTAGTTAACCAAGTTTGATTCTATTATTGGGGAAGAGAGGAGTATTTTGGACAATTAATGCGGGTTCACATGTTACGTAAGCCAATTTGGTAAACTGGGCGGCTATGACATGAAATTCACTATACAATAAAAGAGGAAGCCTAACGCTTGAATTACTCAGGGAGTCCGGCAAAGCAAGCCAAAAATCAAGTGGAAAAACATTTCCAATTAATAAATAATGTACGTAGAAAGATCACCATTGTAGAAGTAGTCACATCCAAGTAAGCTGTAGTACGCTGATATGATATCTCCTCGGGAGCAAGATGTCGATGGGGGGAGCTTGACGTTTAGCGATCAATGCCAGGCACCGAAAAGACATTGAACTTTTTACATACGTAAGATAGAGTCGAGAGAACTTCTCTTCGCTTAGTGCACTCACGAGCAAAAAGTCAGATCTTTGTGGTTGGTATGCGCTGGGATTTCAGAGGTACTTGTATTCTAACCACTGCTCGCTGTTCTGATGTGAATTCCAGTTCAGAGATCGGTAGGCGGGGCGGGATAGAAGCTTGATGCCTGGCAGGTAATCGGACAATGCTTCCTAAAGAAAGAGGAATTTACCGGATTTGATGGAACTCAATGGATTGGCAAAAGTGAATACTTTTCTTTTGAGCTAAGCAATAGATAAAAGCACTGCTTATGGTGTGAAAAGGGGGAACCAACCAAGCAGCATATGAATATGCTTCCCAGTATGAAATGGCACAGGAGAGTCTAACGAGGAAGACTAGAGCCCACTTTCAAGCAAATCTTTTCACCACCTACAATGTTCAACCGGACAGAATCAGGGGGGCAGTGTCCAACTGGTACGGGAAGGAATGGTGGGATTGGAGCAAATTCCAGAAATGCCCTTATGGAGCAAAGGTACGCACTGGGTCTGTTTTTTTTTGTGGGGAGACAGACTTCCCGGGTCACCAATTTACAAATAGGGGAATGCACATGTTAGAAGGTCTGGAAGTGGAAGGTGAATTGGATTGATTAGAAATGATGAAGGTAGCTAGGAAGAAGGCCAGGTTACAGAAGCATTGATGCATGCCACATAAGGGAGGGAACCCAAACCTCAAAAGCATGAGATTCAAAGAAAAGAAACCTATATTTGCACTATTGGATAACGGAAGTAGACATAGTTTTTTGGATCCATCAGTGCTGGTAGGCTCTGGTTATCAAATTACCAGAATGAGCCCTGGTTGGCTAACGGTAATCAAAAGGGTGAAAGATACTCCGTGCAAGGCCCTCCTCTACTCCCGGCCAAGAGTTTGAAGATGATCAAATCCTTTTTGACCTAGTTCAGGGCATAGATCGTTTGCTAATGATTCGAGGGTACCTGCTAACAAAGCTTGGGAATCCTGGTGGGAGGAGGAGCGGGAACATTTACAGTCTACAGGTCTACTGGGCCGTTTCTGGGGGATCATACTACAAGATTGATAACAGGAATGGAATCTCATATCAAGCCTACTAATCTTAGAGCTAGCAACAAACCTTACCTCTTAAAGCCTAATACCTTGGGACAGCTCAATGAAAAGAGAAAGTAAGCAGTCAGCTTTATTAGTTGGTACCAGATTTTAAGCAGTGGTTAGGCGAGACTTCACTGCCCCCTTCTTTCGTCCGTCCACGAGGCAGTCAAAAGAAAGAGAGAAAGGGCGGCTACTCAGTGGTAAGTTAGGTCATTCCTTTCCGGCTATCAGAAAAGAGTATGATCGAGGGTCCCATAAGGCAAAGGGAAGGTGCTCCCCCGACCTACTACCCTCGGAGAGATTCCTACGGTTGGTTTGTCTTTTTTTCTATAATACATAGGTGGGAAAGTGGTATGAATATGGGGTTCGAAGTCGCCTAAAAGAAAAAGTATCATTCGCAAAGCTAAACAAAGTAGAGCAATCAAAAATTGGAATATAAAAATGTAATGATTTCGGTATTGATCAAAAGGGTGGGAGCATAAAATGTGGGTAAGTCAATTGCGAAATGTAGGTGAGTCAATTGCGTGTGGCCTTCAAGCCACAACCGCGGTATGAGTTCAGATCTCAGACTTTGTTTGGGGGCTGCTTGCCCCTTCGCGTCGACAAGGAAACTGTGGACGACAATGGGTTTAGAATTAGAATAGAACGAGGACCCACAAATAGAGGAAAGGGCAGAAAGGGGCAAAAGTAAAGTCTAAGCGGCATATGGCACGAAAAGGAAATCCAATTTCGGTAAGACTTGATCTGAATCGTAGTTCAGATCCAAGTCGGTTCAGTGAGGGCGACCGCGAAAGTCACCGAATGGGTTCGGTCCGTCTTTTCCTGATCTTTGTTTGTCCCCCCCAAAAAAGGCGTGAGAGGACGTTGCAGATGTCCGGGACGGACACGACTTCTTCTAACGCTAGAAGACCACAGGAAGAAACCCGGGACCAGAGCATGTCGTGAAAGACGCACACGGGGCGGGCGTGCTTCGACCGTGTCTCCGGGGCACAGTTGAATGTAGATATCATGAACGCGAGGATAAGGATACCAGGCCGAGAAACCCGGGCAAGTACTCCCCTAATGTGCCGATCGCTAGCGCATCCAGGGCCCCGGCGCCCAGCTCCGCTGGAGAGGCCGTCACTGATCTGAAAAGTGCGTCTGCGGTTCGGATAGACTGATTCCGCGAACGCCTAGCCCCAGGAATCAATAAAAAAACAAGTGCTAAGTTTCATTTAAGATCCTGGAATAAACCGAAAAAAGAGACCTTTCTCGCTCGGCGCCGCACTATGCTCCGCTTCAACAAATGAGAGTTTTCGGTGGAACCGGTGAACCACGCGAGCTGGTTAGATGCGTGGGGCAGAGGGCTCGTAGTACCTGATAGCGCAGCTATGCAGTGGAAGGGAAGGAGCCTAAATCGACCCCCTTCTTTCTTTTTTATTCAAAGACATAAAAGCACAGTACAAAGAGATTGGACTCTCGGATGAGACTAAGCAGCTACCGTTCCGACGCGCCCCTGACCCTATCTTGATTAAAACCGAAAACCCTCTCTAAGGTGGAGCCTAGTTGAAGCTGTCATTCAAAGAAAAAATGGGAATAAAAATCCACTTTTAGGGATATAGATGAAGTCTCGCTCAGTAAAGAGAGTTGTAGATTCGTAGAAGAGGATCAGAGTACGCGCGCTACAAAAGGCAGCTAGCCAATGAAAGTAAGTGGAAAGAATATAGTACTTTTGTACTGACCCCTCAGGGGCCCCCGGTTGTTTTGGCGCGCCCTACCCCAACGTTAGACTATTGCCTTTTTAGCCTACGCTTGCTGCTTGCAGCATGGATTCGATAGATCTATCGAATCCATGCTTCCCCCGCCCCGAAGCGAGACTCTATCCAGATCTCAAAGAATAACGAGCTAGGCGGCCGGCGGGCAAAGAAAGGGGGCGGGCCGGCCGGTCGGGGCCTTGGCGATACGTTCTTCTTTCGAAGCGTTTTGCCAATAGAGCGAGGGCGTCCTTCTGGGGTGGGGCGTTTACTTGAAAATGACAACCGCCTGTTCCAGCAGCGGGGGCCTTGCACGAAAGCAAACCGCCCGATTAAGTAGCAGTTGCTTCGCTGATGGGCCCAGTGAGGGGGTCCCTCAGTTCTTACCAACCTCAGGTGTGTAATCGACATCTAACTTATTATCTTCTATTTTTCATGCAAGCCTGACCTCAGCTGTCCATTTCTTATTCATTCAGGGCGCCCCTAGTGGACTTGGCGGTGCTCCTTTCTCAAACCAGAACAACTCAGAACGTTAGGGAAAATAAGGGAAGACCACCTGAGCGAACCGACCGAAGGGACTTTATTACTTATCCGAACCGAACGTTAGCGGCTTAAGCTAAGCCTATCACGAGCAGCAACGCTGCTTGATCGGCGGGGAGGAAGATCTCAAAGTATGGGGCAAAGGATCAAGCGCTTTTACTTTGCTTTGTCCCCCGGGATCCACCACAGGTTGGGTTTGAGAGCCGTGTGATGGGTGACTATCTAGCACGGTTCAGAGAGCACGTGTATGTAGTCTGCGCTGGTGAATGGAAGCCCCCGCCGCAAAAAAGAAGCGGCTTTTCCCACGGCTCTGTCACCATTGACTCTATTTATTATTATGGTAAATCATTGTATCAAGATGTCAATCTTAGATCTTATTTCAGTTCGATACGTCCACCTACGAGACTCACCTTTGGCTTTCGTCTCGGTAGGTGTATTATTCTACATTTTCCCAAAAGGACATTCATTCATTTCTTTCTTCCCCGTCGACCAAAACGACGCGACAAATCAAGACCCGGAAAGGATAAGGGCCGGTGGTGGGCATTTGGGAAAGTCGGGCCGATCGGGTGTCTTCATTCAAGCGAGGGTACAGAGGAAGAACGAAACGAAGTGAGAGGCTGGGGGGCAGGGAAAAGAGTCGAGTCGATCGACCGGGAGAAGCAAAACGAAATCCGGATTTGGCCGAAAAAGATGCAACGTTATGGATACCATGACCGATCACCATCGAGAAAGAATAATTTTTCTAAATCACTTCGGGTGAGCGGGGCCTTCAAGCATCCGATACAAAAAAGGACCCTCCCCGCTGTGCGCCCCTCCTTGAATTATTCGGTCATGCAATACTTTTTTAATACAAAGAACAAAATGCATTTCGACCCCGTCGTAGTTCTCAATCATTTCGTGGCACCGGGTGTGGCTGAACCATCTACGATGGGGGGAGCGAAGGGAGGAAGCTTAGATAAGAGAATACGCTCTCGCATCGCTTTTTTTGTAGAAAGCTCGACCAGCGAGAAAAAGTGTTTGGCCCGAGCCAAAAAGAGGTTGATCCACTTCATTCGCCAAGCGAATGATCTTCGCTTCGCGGGAACAACAAAAACCACCATCTCGCTCTTTCCTTTCTTCGGTGCTACCTTTTTTTTTCCAAGGGATGGGGTTGGGGTGTATAATAACCCATTTTTGGAGTATGCCCGGCTCCTAGGTCAATTAAGGATCAAATGTAGGAACCTCATGGGTAAGGATAAGGTAATGGAATTGATAGAGAAATTCATAGGCCTAGGTAGGATAGGCAAATTGATAAAGGGAATAGAGATGATGATAGAGATCATACTGAGAAAGAGGATAATTCCGTACGGGTACAACTCTTATTTGAACGAAGTGAAAAAAATGCGATCTTTTTTGTCTAATAGAACAAACACTAATACCTTAATTGAGTCGGTAAAGATAAAATCAGTTTATCAAAGTGCTTCTCTGATTGCTCAAGGCATCTCTTTTCAACTGAGGAACAATCCAATCTCATTTCGTTCCATTTTTAGTAAAATAGTGAAGGATATTCCATTAAGAATGCCAAAAGGGGTGGAGGGGATACGTATTTGTTGTTCTGGTCGATTAGGGGGTGCGGAAATAGCTAGAACTGAATGCGGAAAGTATGGAAAAACATCTTGTAATGTTTTTAACCAGAAAATCGATTATGCTCCTGCGGAAGTATCTACTCGTAACGGAATTTCAGGTGTCAAAGTGCGGATCTCATATAGTCAAAATAAGAAGGGACGTGCTATATCCGAAACGTACGAAATATAGTAAATATAGTAAATGCAGATGTAGTAGGGGTCGCGAACCGGATGGTACACAACTTGGTTTTGGAAGATATGGCACCAAAAGTAGTAGAGCTGGTCGTCTTTCATATCGAGCCATTGAAGCAGCGCGTCGGGCTACAATCGGACAATTCCATCGTGCTATGAGCGGACAATTCCGAAGAAATTGTAAGATATGGGTAAGAGTTCTCGCAGATCTTCCTATTACGGGGAAACCCGCAGAAGTTCGAATGGGAAGAGGCAAAGGAAATCCTACGGGTTGGATTGCTCGTGTGTCCACGGGACAAATCCCATTTGAAATGGATGGTGTGAGTTTGTCAAATGCTCGACAAGCCGCTAGATTAGCGGCGCATAAACCATGTTCGTCAACCAAGTTTGTTCAGTGGTCGTAACGTAATTGGTTAGTGGGGAAAAACCGGGCCGGGACTCAAAAGAATTTGACGAAGTGTTTGTTCCTGAACGAGGGAAGTGGAAAGACAAAGAGGGATAGGGAGCTCGCCTCCTTCTTTTTTGTAATCGCCGAAATGGAAATTGTACGACGACCCTTCCAGGCATACGACCCTGAGACGTGACGGTGTCACTTTTCCGGCCCGGTAAAGTGACAGTTATATAAATAAGAATAAGAAAGAGAAGCGTGATGTTGTCAGCAATCAAATTATCGTAAATAGATAGTACGGTTGCGTTGTTTCAATTTCTGTTCGTCGGTCCTTGGGTTACGAAGAAGAAGATGCACACTCCCATGTCTTTCTTTTGGTTGGAAAACCCAACCTGCGATTTCAGATAAGTCTTTCTGCTTAGAGCAAGAAGCGGAGCTACAATCATGCTTTCTTAAGTATGGAGAACAATATTTTACTTAGTTCATTTGAAACGTCAGTACTACTCTGTGCTATTTGTACTATTATTTTCGTAGGCACGGCCACGTGCAGAAGATTAAGGGGGGAACAGACCTCACTTGGTAAACGACCGAGGGAAGATGAAATTCTTTACTTACCCCAAAAGCGAACACATTTTGAAACGGGGGAGTCATCATCAAACCCTCCGGTCAACCCGGAAGCCCCTCAACTAGAGGCGGGGACTCCGGTGGCTTCCCCCGTCCAAGTAGAAGAAGTGAAGCAAGAAGGACACCAGAAATGCAGGGACATAATTGGAATTCAAGATGAATCACGGTAAACACTTGTAGATCTTTCAGCTACACCATATGACCTAAAGTTATAATAACTATTCGTTCTGGTATCACCCCTCTAAGCACCTCTTTTTTATCCTAATTACCTAAAAAGAGAAAAGACTGGGACCTCAACTGTAGCAGGGGTAATGTGCCCAAGAGCTCCTATCCTAGGCTTTCCCAGGCACCTAACCTAGCCTTGACATAGCATTCCTGTCTACACCTCTAGGCTACGAGCAAATAGTATTTATAATACATAAATTAGAGTGCTTTGTTGGCTGAAAGACTATGGAATTAGAGAAAGAAACAGTCTCCCACTGGCAATTCTTCACAAGTTCGAAACTTAACACGAACCCTTGATCGCTGTAGCTGAAGTGGTAAAACAATAAAAATTGGTTCTTTAGTGGAAAGGAAACCGAGCTCTCCATTCCTTAATATTCACCGTCGAGTCATCAAAGCCGTCAACTAATTCAGAGGGGCTTCGTCTTTTTAGGTCTCTGAAAAGCCAGTTGACATGCAATCCAATCAAGGAAGCAGTACTTCTGCCTGAGTTCCTCTAGATCCTACTCGTCGGGATTACCGTGCTCCCGCAGGTTGTTCACCATGCGTTCCATAGCACTTTGACTTTCTATCTTTTACCATCTTGGAAGAATGTAGATTGCTTTCATTGCAGGGTCATTCCTGAAGGTGGCTTGTACCAGCTCTTCGTATGAATCGAATTAGGAATCTCTCGTCCAGCTGTGGCATTTGACACCATTGATTCATTTTCTTTAAACAATATGGAATTCGATGATTCTAGGGCTGGCTTCTCCGCCCCGCTCGTCTGGAACCCGAACTATGCCATAAACTTGGATCAAGGTCTCTTTTTGATTTAGTTGACTGTAAGTGAACCGGCGACCTAGGCTCTCTGGAGTGAGAAGGTAGGTAGTTGAAAAGGAAGGACGCAGAAGGATCGGAAAAGGTCAGCTAGAGACGGGTGGGTCGTCTTCAAGTGAAGGAAGGCACTTGTTTAGATTGATCGCGGGTGCAGACTCTGTGATAATGATCAGTCTGTCTATTCGTTGGCTTTCTTCCTCCCTAACCAGTGAACTCTCCAACCCACCCGAAAGCCATCTGATTATCTCTTTCTTCCCTTTTTTCCCTTAGGCAGCAGGAGAGACGATAGGCTTTTCTTCCTAAGTTTTAGACCTTAGACGAGAGGGCTATGAGCCTCTTTCCCTCATAAAGAAATGCACCACTTCCACTAATAAAAGAAGAGCCATCAAAAACAAAGTCCAGGTGGGAGTGAAATCTTCGAACATGATATTTTCTTACCCGAGACTATCCACTGCTTATCTTGCCTATCAATACACCCTTTTTAAAACTCTTCCTTGCTTTCCTATGAAACAACTAAAACACCTAAAAACTTACTACTTCTACCTAGTTGCTTACCCGTGAGCTGAGCCTATCTTGACTGACTTATCACACTTATTCCTATTCAAACACATATACCGGTAAACCTATTTCTTGCATTACTTAGTAGCTAGCTTTGGTAGCCCTGATCTATGTCTAAAAACAGATGCCTATTCTTTGTTTGCTTCACGCTACTACTTGATCTCGTGCTTGTATACTTGCCTATGAGCTCTATTATACCTATCACACATCTTTTATTTCTTACACCTAGCTCTAAACACCTAAACTCACAAGGGCCTATCCATGAATGTCTTGAAAAAAAAACCTATACTATACAGACATTTCGTCGACTTCTACTCATCTCTGCTCCGGCTATCTTTTTTACCTGGCTATCAGAGAATAAACCCTTGTAAACACCTATCCAAACATGCTTATCCCTATACTCCGGCTAGCTCTGCTATTCTTGGCTGACCTCTAAGTGCAAAATTGGAATAGGAATCCGGATACCCGAAGAAAGCCTTGAGTCCGAATAGATTTTGTTTTTGTGCAGTGGTTCAAAAGCATCACTCTCACCAAAGAGAATAAGACTCCTAGCAAGGCAAGGTCTCTCTCATGAAAATGCAAGAATCAAATGAGAAAGCAGTCACTTAAATACTCTCTGTGCCTTCTAGCTCCTCGTCTAAGCCAAGTACCGAAGAAAAGTCACTCTAATCCCAGATAAATTGACTTGGAGTTCTTCCTACTGAACATTTCTGTTGTACCACCAATCAGCCCAAGCCACCAGTGCCAAGGACATTGAGCCCTTAACAACTTCTGCTCTCCCTATCTATTTTCTTGTAGGAACGAAACATTCTTTCAATCAGATTGTGGGTTTCATTTACCGCTTCACTCAGGTTCAGATTTGTATCCCTTACTGATCACACTTCATTCTATCAGAAAACGACTTATTTTAATAGATTTTATCAAGCCAAATTGCCTTACTCTAACAAGCTTGACTTACTTCACTGGACACGGAAAGGATCAAGTCAGTGACGTAGGAGAGCTAAAGGATTGTCTCTTTCCTCACTTCACTAGCTGCTATGAGTCGAAGCGGTAGACTAGTGATCCACATTGAATGAAAAAGTGGATCTTCAAAGCGGGTGGGGATTAGTCATCACATCGCCTTGCTTCTATTTATTGACTTGACTGCTTCAGTCTCTGCAAGACCTCGCTCTTCTATCGAACCGGACAGATTCATCATCAACATATCCGTGCTCATCTACTGAATCCTCTGAAATGACTGATAACGACTCATTACTTTCTGTGGCAACATGGCTCGCATGGCTACTCTTGCACTTAACTCTATGCTCGCAGGCCAGATATTCGTAAGGCATTCACTTTATCTCCACCTCTAAGCTTTTACTTCCTGCCTTCTCAAAGAAAGACATACCGGAAGAGCTTCTGCTGTTCCTGTTCCTTTCTTCTATTCGGATTCTATGGTCCTTGACCGAGAAAGCTAATCAACGAAGGCACTCAGGAATCGAGTAGTGGTCTCGGATCAAATAAAGTAGGTGAATCCGGTCAAGGATATTGGCTTTGACGTTCTATTAGTATTAGTTGACCCGCCAAGATACACTTACCCAAGATTCGTCTTTGACGTTCTCGATTATTAGTTTACCTGCCGCAACGGAGAAGCTTGAAGAACTAGTCTAATCCTTGTCCTGCTTACAAAGCCCAGCCAGAGACACCATCATGACATGGCTTGTCCCTAATAACACAGTCCTCCCCCAATCCCAAATGATTACTCTTTTTACCATTTTCTTCAACCGACAACTCCCCTTAGTCCCCTGCTTGCTTTGCTTATCCTCTTTCCTTTTCCGAGACTATTCCGTCCATGGAAGAAAACTACTTTTTAGTAGATACAGACTGAAAGAAATGCATGCTCAAATTCAAAAACGAAGAAGCTCTGAACATGGTGTTTCATGCCATCACTCTCTTTCTTTCCTTGCATGTCAATCCAGAGTCCGCCTCCCATCCCTAACTCTAACTATCCGAGAGGGGATTCGAACCCAGAACTATACCGGTTTTCAAGACCGGAGCTATCAACTACTCAGCCATCTCTCCACAGCCTCATCCCTATTTTATTCCTACAAATAGAACATAGCCATATGAAATGATCTACTAACCTCTAGAAACATCTCAGATGCGAGTCCCCCTTCAATATATCTCTTTATACTATTTGCTTGTGAAATAAAGACTAAAGTCCCTCCCCTCAATCCCATATCCAGGTAAGTAAGAACTTTAAGAAGAATCAATGGATTAATGATTCAACCCCTCCTACTTCTTGTATTTTAAACCAAAAATTTGGATGAACTCTTGAGTGTAATACACCCAAAGGTCTCGAAGGATATGAATAATAGCTTGTGCACTCCTATTACTTTGAAAGAGGTGAAACGGGCTCTGTTTGATATGGGTCCCCTGAAGTCCCCGGGGCCGGATGGGCTTAGGCTATGTTTTTTCAGAAGAATTGGCGCATTCTTCAAGATGAGGTGTTACTGGCGGTTCAGGAGTTTGTGACTGGTCAGCTGAATCCAAAGGAGGCGCCAGATACGACTCTTGTTCTTATTCCAAAGAAGACCAGGCCGACAGATCTCTCCCAATTGTGAGACCAATCAGTCTCTGTAATGTGATTTATAAGATTGGATCGAGCAAACAGACTATAAATTCTTTTAGGATATTTTTTCTCTATGGAGCAAAGTGCGTTTGTGCCGGGAAGACTTATCACATGTCTTGGTTGCATTCGAATGTTTGCATGCAATTAAGACCTGGAATAATCTAAAATTTCCGTTATGTGCTGTAAAACTTGATATGATGAAAGCCTATGACAGGGTGGAGTGGAATTATCTTACAGAAATTCTGTTACGGATGGGGTTCCGAGATTCCTGGGTTGAGATGATAATGAGGTGTGTCTCTTCAGCAAGCTTTAGGGAAGGACGCGGGCCTGGCAACCGCTCGGCTCTAGTAAGGGAAACAGGTATGTCTCACATCATTGCTCGAAGACTGGAAAAACCTAAAGTTAGCTCAGTTGGTTAGAGCAAAGGACTGAAAATCCTTGTTTCAGTGGTTCGAATCCACTTCTGAGCGGGCAGGCAGGTCCACCGGGTGCGAGCCTACTGAAGGAAGAGATGATAGTTTGATTGGCGGGTTGAACTGAACTTCTATTGTGATCCAATATTGATCTGAAGTTTCCAGGTAGGTACGTAATAGTTGGCAAGGTCAATCTAGCAGATGATAGGTTTAGAGAGAGCTGGCCCCAGATGTGGCTTAACGACATCGTATGTTGTTCGTGGAAGAGTTGGTGTGAGTGATTGATTCCCTTTCTACGCGATGTGGCAAAAAAGACGGATTGTTCGAGATGCCTGCATTAAGATTTAAAACGTGTCGTCTACTTCCAGGAAATGTTCGGAACAGAGAACTTTCTCTAATCCAACGCCGCATTCTCCGAAGATTGAGGAACAAGAGGAGATCCATTAAAAGAAATCTTTCTCGGAGAGAAAATCTAAACAGTAACATCAAATTACAAACTACACGAAAGTTGTCCCTTTATTATGGGGATTTACCCATAAGGGAGATGCACAGAGGAAGAGAACGAACTTCATATATCCCTTTTTTACTCAATCAAGAAACAAGATCGGACGTGATTCCGGTTCGTCTCCGTTTTAGTGACACTCTTCCTCAAGCAAGGCAGCCGATAAGTCATCGAAGGGTTTACTTGAATAATGGACTGGTAACCATTACTCATTTGAAAGTTTCCCATGGTGATCTAATATCTTTTAAAGAAAATGACGCGAGAACCCGCGGTGAAGAAATAAGGAGATCTTTCTATATCGACATATCAGTTGGAAAAATCATAGGCAAATTCCTACCGGTCAGAATCTGGAGAAGAACAAAAACAGAATGGTTCCGCTTACTCACAACTCAGAGGGGATGCCGCTTACTACTAAAATCCGGGTTTTTGCAAAAGTTGCGTTCTTATATGCAAAAAGAAGACTTAGAAAGAACAAAGAAGTTTGGATCCGCAAAAGTATGCTTAGGCAGTTCCTTCGCTGAGCACAACAGAATGAAGAGGAATTTGTTTCATTTCAAATACTTCTTCTTATTGAAAAGGGAGATAAAAGAAGATGTCTTTCGTGTTGAACCAAGAGTTCAACGCCTGAATGGGGAGCTAAAAGTTGTCGAGGAAAACGAAAACCTAAAAAGAACAATAAGTGCTCTTTTTCACAAGATAAGTCCTTTTGTTTACAAGTCTTCTTTATATAGAAATTCGACCTATTGCTCCGGATCCCCGAAAACTAGGAAGATAAGAATCAAAAGTAGGAAGAGGAAGATAAGAATCAAAAGGATCGAACTACCTACTCATTATTCGGAGGTGAATCATAGAACACTAAAAGCTGTGGTATCTTATGGACCTAACATAGGTCACATCCCTCACGACATAAGATTGAAAGATCTCAACCTTCTTCTTTGGAGCGGAAACGGACTTGACATATAAGAAAAGAAAGGCATAGTCGCTCATAGGTTTTTCTCTATCCGGATGGGGGATAGTATAGATAAATTTATAGCTAGATCTATATGGCTATCTCCTTGGAAAGAAAGAGAGGGAGACGAAAGAATGGAAAAAAAATGTGCACTTTTTTTCTACTACTATTTCTTTTGAGAAAGGAAACATCGTTTTTTCGATTTTTACTGAATTGGTCGGAGCGTAGACGAGCGAGCAGAGCCCAGGAAAGAGGTCAGATCGTCATAGAGCAGTCGACTATAAGTAAAGTATAAGACTGCTGGCCTGAGAGAAGGCAGTCTCTCTCGGGAAACATGGCCCAATTTCTCTTCTTTCTTTTCACACGGGCAACAATTGGGAATAAAACAGACCATGAACATGAGTTTAAAATGTAAAAAAAAGGTCTGAAAGACTTTTTCTTTTTAAAAAGGAGGATAAGAGAATTTTTAGATTATTTGTTGATGTTATTATGTGTTATTTACTACCTTTGGCTTTGGGAAAAGTTTTCTACTTTTTAAGTTCTTGACAAGTCCCAAGTGGAGGAGATTAAGAGGTCATTAAAGAATTCTTCCTTTTAGTTCTCTTCGATGTATCGATCATGCATTCCTAAACCACATAAGCCGGGGGAGATGCGCCCCATTAGACAGCCTCATAAGGCAGACATCATTGTCATGGAATCAAGTCTATTTGTTCGAATGTTCTTTTTTTTCGTTTCGTTGGGTAGAACCCACGTCTCCACCAAAAAAGTCTCCCAATATAAGGAGAGCAGAGCTGGGCTTCATAGGATAGAGTAACAATGAGAAGACCATTTTTAAAACGATTTTTTTCTTTGGGGGACTTCCATTTTTATTCTTATTCTGAGGGGACGATTTTTACTGATTCCCCCCAGACCCCGCCCCATTATAATGCTCCTACAGAGTGCCCCGGGGCCCCAAGAAAAATTAGGCGAATGATATCGTCTTTGACAAATAGGCAATACTTTAGTGTAAGCTTAAAGGAACTTGACGCCGTTTTTAAGCGAAAAAGGAAAAGAGGGGAGGAATCAGAAGGTGGGGGTGGATCGGAAGCCCCCCGAGCCAATGGAGATGAGGCTGGAAGCTCCGGAGGAGTTGACCTGATGAATGTGGATGAACCAGCGGGTTTTACGGCAGATAACTTTAGCCAGAGCCCGTTGAATCAATTTGAGATTCACCCAATAATGGATCTGGATCTGGGGAACTTTTATTTTTCATTCACCAATCTCTCTTTGTATATGCTAATCACTCTCGGTTTTGTGCTACTGATGATTTTTGTAGTGACGAAAAAGGGCGGGGGCAAGTCAGTGCCAAATGCATGGCAATCCTTGGTAGAGCTTATTTATGATTTCGTGCCGAACCTGGTAAACGAGCAAATAGGTGGTCTTTCCGGAAATGTGAAACAAAAGTTTTTCCCTTGCATCTCGGTCACTTTTACTTTTTCGTTATTTCGTAATCCCCAGGGTATGATACCCTTTAGCTTCACAGTGACAAGTCATTTTCTCATTACTTTGGCTCTTTCATTTTCCATTTTTATAGGCATTACGATCGTTGGATTTCAAAGACATGGGCTTCATTTTTTTAGCTTCTTATTACCTGCGGGAGTCCCACTGCCATTAGCACCTTTTTTAGTACTCCTTGAGCTAATCTCTCATTGTTTTCGTGCATTAAGCTCAGGAATACGTTTATTTGCTAATATGATGGCCGGTCATAGTTCAGTAAAGATTTTAAGTGGGTTTGCTTGGACTATGCTATTTATGAATAATATTTTTTATTTCATAGGAGATCTTGGTCCCTTATTTATAGTTCTAGCATTAACCGGTCTTGAATTAGGTGTAGCTATATCACAAGCTCATGTTTCTACGATCTCAATTTGTATTTACTTGAATGATGCTACAAATCTCCATCAAAATGAGTCATTTCATAATTGCATAAAAATGAGGAGCCAAGAACTACATATGGTCTGAGACTGACTTCCTTGAAGAGAGGAAGACTAGTTATGTAGGCAGTAGCCGTTCAAGAAATGTAGCGGTTGCTCGACCAAAGCCGGTCAATAAGACAGATCCGGATCCTAGTGGAGATGGTAAGTTTGGATGTGCGAATGAAACAGCTGCGGAAACTCATTTTCGAAAGGGGATTTCCTTATTTACTTTATTCTATTTAATAGAAGAGCTGCTTCTTGAAGTGAATGATCGGAATTCAGAGAGGATAGAGAAAGATAGTAAATTTTTGGTAATTTATGGTACACAGAGGACATTAGAGAGAGTAAGAGGCATGGCTGTGGTGGTAAGAATAGATGTATTTGACAGACTAGAGAGGGGCTATCTAAATCCAAAAGTAAAGGCCCGCGATTGAAGTACCAACCGCCCACCGCCATGAACTTTCGTAGTTTGATTCGAGAAGTCGTCAAGGCAAGATACGAGACAGACATCAAACTTCTAGCTAGAGGGGAATCTTGGCAGCTGACTTTGATTCTAATACTCAAGTTACGGCTTCACTACTGAATTATGGCGTTTCACTTATTAATGCTATAGCAACTTGGGGAAAGAAAACTTCTAGCTTAGATTCTTACTACTTAAACTACAGATCGAATAAGCAAACTGTTAGCTCACTTACTACTGACTAAGACTATGGAACCAACTACCTGTCTTACATTCTTGTAGCTTCCTTTGAATCTGAGATGTGAGTTGCAAATACAGTAGATACGAAAGCTGAAACAACAGCTAGAAATGCTTAGCTTTCTAATACTCAGTATACAAGCAAGCCATCTTCAAAGGCAATCCTCAATTCTATAGCTAATACTAAGTTAAAGTATGGAAAACCATAACTGAAATCATGTTTTGAATCTGATAGCTCCGCTAATACCATCTAAACTACAGCTACAAAGCAATCCTACTATTAATACAGGGAAACTACTAGTGAGCTTGCTATTCTGATACCGGGATGAAATAGAAAACAATAGAACCCATAACAGCAATAACGACTTGCGATTCTGCTAGCTTGTTTGCATTCTTACATGTAAGCTCCTAATACTATAGGTACGACTTGCGTAGTAGATTGAAACTGCCTCGCTTACTTACTAACTGATAGCTTAGACTAGATACGACATAGAAAGCCTGCAGCCTCACTCTTAATCTTGTAACTAGCTTTGGTTCTTCTATCTTCTAACTAGAATTTGAGCTAGAGCCTACTACTACTTTTTTGATACGAAAGGTGGATTTGCTTAATAAAAGTATGTAAACGAAAAGCTTCTTCCTTGAGCTACTACTGCGGAGGGAACTACTGAACTTTGATAGCTAACCTGAAAACTCATATCAAGCTTATTTATTACTTTTCTTCTTCTTGCTTATAGTATGGAAACGAGTAGCCCGTGGTAAACGAGACTGCAAAGTCAGCAGTCGGAGCTATACAATACAAGATGGTCGTCAAGCCACTAATCAAACTTCTAGGCCAGCTAGGAAACTACTACGATAGAACCGAGCCTAAGACTCTAGACACGACAGCTCAGCTTAAGGCTTTGAAAACTTCTTTCTGGTTTTTCCGTTTCTTAATACTGACCCGAGCTACTAATACTCCAGGTAATGCTATCGAAACACCAACTGCTTTCTAAAAGGTTGACTCTTATTCCTCACCGCTGGCTTTCTTCACTTGAGGACGGCTATAAGCGACTTGAAATCAGATAGTTGGCTGGCAGACTTGGTATACAACTACGGTACTTTAAAGCTTATAAGCGAAAAACAAGAGTTACGACTTCTGATAGCAGTGATTCTTCTATCTGACTTGGTAATACTATTTTTAGGAAACTACAACTCCATAGGAAACTCCAACTGCTTTCTATCTCTTAACTCCGGCTTGCAAGTCTTAAAGGCGAGATACGAAAGCATAAACTACTATTCTGATTCCTTACTTGAAATCTGCTAACTACTTTTTATATTATATTATATTATATTATATTATATTATATTATATTATATTATATTATATTATATTATATTATATTATATGTAGGAGACTACTTTGCAATAGAACAACGTAAATTCTTATTTGCTATTATCAATCTGGTATCTTACTTTGAGTCTTATAAGTAGAAGGAAATCTTGGCAGCTGATAGAGAGAATTCTACAGCTGATACGAGTGATAGGACAAGAAGGAACTCGCCTAAAACTACTGAAACTACAGAAAGAAGCTACTTGAAACCTGAGAGCTAGAATGCAACCTTCAAGGTAAAATTCATACTGTAGAAGCTCGAACCCAATTGCAAGCTTTCACTCTTATTTCAACTCTTACTTAGCCTGGTATAAAAGAGAAAGCACTTGACTTAGCAGGAAGAACCTAGGCCGACTGGTATACAAAGCTCTTAGCACAAGGATGGATTGTTTCTAATGAGGTGGACAATCAGCTGGGCATTGAGACAGATTCCATTTTATCTATCGCTCCGCGCCTTTTCAACGCAACCAGCTATTTAAAATACTAAGGTTACAGAGGCTTTTGAGTTGAGTACTCAGATTCCAAAGCGCTTGCTTGCAATAAAGAAAGAAGGGCCAGGAACCATGGTGTCTTTTTCTTTCCAATAGGCTTTGCTTACTTACCCCATGCGCGACGGTTTCACTAGTTTCCTTTCGGGGCGGAGTGTCTGTGATTTGTTTCAGCACTAGCAGTTTGGCTTTCTTCGATACTCGTGCAAAAGCAACCTTCCCTCGAGATGGAATGATTTGAAGCAAACAGGATATCTGACTTATGACTACCAGGAAGACAAGAACGTAGGGCTCATCATCAGTCTTCCTCGGCTACCTGTCTCAAATGCGATAGAACCCACTTTACATACCTCCATAGGAGGAGATCCCTTAGAAGAGAGTGAAACAGGCAGTACAGCAATTCACAAGCCATAGAGAACGAAACTCGGAAGAAGATCTAGTTTCAAGTCAGCTAGGAAGACCTCTTTCTTAAATTAAAGGGAAGGGGTCCACATAAGCCCCAATTATTCCCTAGCTAGTTCTTCCTACATATCTGTGGGCGTGTGTGAATAAGAAAGAGTTGAGCGAAGGAAGGGACTAAACCCATCTGTTCAAGTAGTAGCCAAGTAGTACCGAAGGAGTATCTCCGAGTTAAGGAGTACCGAAGGGAAGGAAGAAAAACCAAGTTCAAGAAGAAGTGCTAAAGTGCACAGCCACAGTATGGCAGAGAACAGCGTCTATCTCTCTAAGCAAGATCCGCAAGAGAAGAAAGGACCTGGGACAGAAGAAAGAACCGAACCCTATAGTTGTACAGAATTCCGTTTGTCCGCTTTCCATTTCGACCACTCGCTCCTATGTATGAAGAATGGCTCTTCCTTGTCTTCATCTTTTCCAATCGACTGCCTTCGGGCGGATCCACACACGGATATCGAGTCAGTCTAGTGGCTCATGCTGCTTAATAGTGGAGGCAGGTAACAACTGCTCTTTCTTCTCGATCGAGTAGCCACCGCATCAATTGGTAAGCTTCCCACGCCAAAGCTAGTCTTCCTTGCTTTCCCAACAAACAAGAAGACCCATAGCATGTGCACCAGGATGGTCTTTCTATCCCTATCTATTCTCACCGAACTAGACCTCTCATACCCGGAGGAGAGGTAACTACCTATGATTTCTTTTCTTCGTCATAAACCATTTCCGCTGACTCAAGCATAGCATCTTCCCCCAAGCCCTTGCCATTAAGCTAATATCTCCCTTGCCATTAATTCAACAAGGCTTCCGAGAAAGGCATGTTACCTAAGAACGCCTACCCACCTATTAACTTTCTTAATTCAGAGCTTTGGACGTTAGGAATGAGTGGAATGAATAGACGACGTACTCTCTCTAATCGGTGCAGCCCCTTACTCTTGGTCATAGGCTTCGGAGAGTCAGACTGGAACTACGGCTATGGGAAAGTTAGCTATGGAAGGAAAGCATTTAACTACCTCACATCTGGTAAGTGTAGCAAGTCCAAATCCCTCATCTCATACGTTTCCCTCCTCCTCCTCTTGAACTCTTATGCTTATCGTTATTGCCGGTGTAGATCAGATCATCGACATAGAAGTAGACAGGTACCTTTGATGTTTGAACTTATTAGCGATTTAGCTTTTAGCAGAGCTTCCTTTTTCTAAGTCAGATCTCTATGGAACGAACTCCCTTGAGGGTATACAGACCTATTCAATATGTCATTTCCGAAACCGTACCCGCCTGCTCAATCTTAGACACAGTGGCTACGTGCCTTCAAACCACCGGGGTTCCGTCTTATGTCCGCCGACAGGACTTCTAGAGCCAAGGCAAGGAAACAGAACTTCCACATCCTCTGTTCACACTACCTGGATTGGAATTGGTTCTATCGAGATATACAGACTTGAAACAGGAATTTCTTGGTAACAGCTTCTTCTTTGAAGCAAGTGCTTTCGGGTTGGCTCTTCTGATATGTGTATTTGCTACCCATACGGAACAATTTCATTGATGAAAGATGGATGGCTATATGATCAAAGGACTGGAAGAGAGTATTCTATGGTGGATAGGATGAAGAATAAGAGGTGCACTAATGAAAGAAAGAGGAGCAGTAGCTTCAATCTAAAGCATGTAATCTGAGCTGTCTATCCCGATAGGAAGTCAAGACCTAAAGTAAGCGGAAGCCAATCCTTATGAGAATGATAGGAGGGAGGCTAATCCGAGCAGTGGTAGATGCTCTTTATAGTTGTTCAATATGGCTCTTCAAGCTGAATGCGAGGAATGGAAGCAGTAGCACAACTGACTCATTCTTAGCTTCATTGCAATATTAGGCTTAGCTTTAGTAGAAGTACGGTGAAATAGATCGAGTTTCAAGTATCAGGTATCGCAGGTTGGAATTTCTGCAAATTCCCGTTAGGGTAATGAGCTCGCACTGGGATTAGTGTATAGCTTGGTGTAGAAAGCGAAAGGGACATTAGAGCTAGGGAAAGGCTTACTAAAAGGAGGAAGCTCACTTTCAACCCGGTCAAAAGATCTCACTAGGGAGACGAAGAATGGAATTGAAAGACTGGCTACCAATACCCTCACAGCATCGTTAGTTCCTGGATCTCTTTACTTTGCTGTCAGTGAAGCCTATACCAATTGTCTCTACCCTCCCCATCTAAGCTCTGTCTTCTCTAGCGGATCTAGTTTTCCTAGACGAGTAATCTTCTTCATCAGGCGTCCATCTCGATAGGGGTAGTGGAAGGAGTTCATCCCCTAAAAAACCTATGAGATATGGTTTCATTCCACCTCTCTCCTAACATAGCACAGGGTCAAAGGGCAGTGCTTCGTAAGCATTTTTTTAGCTTTCGAACCCCTCCATCTCATTATCGCAGATGTAGCCTTTTATGCCCGATGGCTGTCCTCTTATCCATAGTGAACCACCGATGGTGGTGTTGTTCAAACTCCGGATTGGATAATAGAAAAGGGATCAATCGAAAGATTTTGTGTTTGGCGTCAGCTACGAACCCTGTTCAGGAACCCAACCTGTCAATAACACAGTTTAAACTCTCTGGCTAGCTATATGCTTCACGCATTCCATTCTAAGTTAAACTACTCCCAGAAAATACCCTTCTCTTTAGCCTTTTCTATTTTCTGCTAGCATACCACCCTTCTCACGAGCTGGGATCGAACCAGCGCTTTCAGCAAAGATTTCCATCTTGTCGCCACTTTTGGTCACCCGGTTCACCACTGACTATCCGTAAACAGTTAGGCGAGGAAGTAAACAACTATATAGGCTCTTCTTTGCTTTGGCAAAAAGAGAAGGAGCTCTTCTTGCCCATATGGGAGTGGAAGCTTCAGTGTAAGCGGAAGCTAGACTAGAAGAGAGATTCATCCTAGGCTTTGCTTGGCCCTACTCTAGTTTTGGTGCAGCTAACTAAGGGTCGAATTTCGTGACTTGATGAAGAGGAAGCCGAGTATCTTTGGTCTTGAAGAGTCAGGCCAATCCAACCGCTTGCTCCTGCCCAACTCAGTCTCAGTCGTACCATAATGCGCCTGGACTCAACACTTTTCTTGCTCCAAGACCACCCTCTAGCCCTCATGTCAAATAGATGACAGAATTGTAAACAATCTTAGAATGATTTAAGCTGAGGAACATAGAGGTCTCTCCCACCATTTTTGTCATATACCTCTGGAATAGTGTTGAAATCACACGCCACTAAGCAGGAGCCTAAACCAAGTGGTTTATCTTAGCGTGCTAGCCGCAGCTTCATTTCGTATAGCGATAACGCTTTCTCTTTCTTAGCGCTCCACCCCGCGGGGAACTCTGGTTGCGCTTTGGTTGGCTTTCTCTTTTTTTCGATTTTCTCTGACTTGACTCAGCTTGACCTACTTGACTCAGCGGTTAGAGTATCGCTTTCATACGGCGAGAGTCATTGGTTCAAATCCAATAGTAGGTAAAACCGGCCGAAACCCCCGCTTTTGCCAGCATGACAGCAAGCACAGACTGGCATCAAGGAGTCGAATGACCAAAGCATCGGTTGCTTCCACGAGACTAAACAATCAATGACCAAAAAAAGACCAACGAAACAACGAGTGAGAAAGATAAAGCCTGCTATTTGAATAGTTGGTTTGAGCATTTGTTTCAATAGTTGATACCCCTGTAGTGCTTCTATTAGAGTAGGTGGGTAGCAGATCACCATCATGTTTGATCAATTTAGTACCGGCATTGCTTCATCCATTCTTTCCTGGGCACCGGTAATCCCAAGAACGGAAATCCCAAGAACAGCTACCTAGCTTAGGGCTCCTTCCTTGCTACGAAAACGGATTCCTCTACGGGATTCGGCTCCAATTGATCGGCCGAAGACACCTATTCCCTTTCTTTCCAACAAGGGCACGGCTCAAATAAATTAAATAATACTATTCCTCGGCAAATCAATTATCCAGTTGTAGATACTTCTTGACTAGTTGCTCCAGAGCCAGGGTTGGCCTCTGTTCATGGAACTGGCACTTCGTCTTTCTTTCCAGCTACAGCAACTAGAGCGGGAAAAGCCTTTCTGATGAGTCGAGGATTAGATCGATCTGCCGTCAAGCAACGAAAGGAAGGGATGGCAGGAAAGAAAGGATGAAAAGTCTTAGGTTTTTCCTTCAAAACTTACGCGCGTATGTAGCTGTCTCGTTTTCTGGCTTTCCAGGAACAGCTTTGCCTACTGCTGGGATTTCCACGCCTAGTGAAGAAGTACCCCGGGATGGAGCCAAGGATATAAGCTCGGGTGCCGATGCCTAGTCAACTGTACAAACAGACTATGATATGAACTAGATATTCACTTTGACCACAGCCACCCGCACTTGCCTACCCGACTGGCTATTTTTCCCCACATTCTCTCTTTACCTGTACTACGTGAAGATACTCTATGTTATGTTAATTAGATTCATATATTTCTTGGTTCTGTGAGGGCAGTCCTTACTATCCTAGCAGCGGTTCCTTTTCATATCCCGCTTTGAAGCAACTACACTCGCTCGTTAGCCTGTCTGATTTCATTAACTATTTATTAGGTGTCAGTGGTGATCGACCCGGTGATGCGATCCTTATTCTGATCTAACTCTGCAAGGGTAAGGAATTGCTCTGGCCTCCGAAGGAGAGTGTGAATGTCATGGATGCCTTTCTTCTGGAGTACGGTACGTACCCGCAGGGCCCAGCAAGTTCACACCGAAGAACTGATACCCAAACTACCGCACAAGACACTTAGAACTCTCGAGGCTGGCTCTTGGATTGGAGGATAATAGGAAATGATAAGCGGAATTTTTCTCGTATATAATGCGCCGTGCTGTCGGAACTGTACACTTCCGATGTCATTCCCTCTTTTTCATGCCGACCCGAGGGGCAAAGCAACTCACAGACTGGCGAACATCTCTATTCCGGACTGGTGCAAATGAATACCTCTTTCTCACGGGTTGAGCCTCTTTCGGCTGGAAGAAAACTCTCGGAGCGAAGCGTCCTGGTGTCGAAAAAAAAATGTCTGAGCTCGGGAATGAAGATAGAGCGAGTCTGCCGACCGGAGCGGAAGCGAGTCCAGTTAGTACGGACTTGGGGAAGAGTGGTGGAGCAACTATTGGTTGGTCGGAGAGGGCGAAGAAAACATGACTCTGGTGGGCGTAAAAGAGCAAAACCTTAACGATGTGTGAGCGTTAGCGAGTCTGTCCTTTCTTTCTATCTAGCTGGTACCAACAAGTCTGTTCTAGCTGGAACTCTTTCTCGGGGACAAGATTCATCTTTCCTTTGATTTCTTGGTGGTACAGACGGCCGAGCTCCTGCGAGGGGAAGATTAGGTAGATGAGTACCGAGCGGAAGAAGAAACCGGATTGATTGAGAAAGCAGACCGTCCAGAAGCAAGGTTAGGATACCGTCCACCCGAAGAGTACGGGGATGGAGGGAGCAAAGTGGGAATAAACCGTCCGTCAGGTAGGACTGGTGGTAGAGAGGGTATAGATGGTAGATCAACTCTGTTTATGGTGGGGGAAAAGAAACTCTTCTGATCGGACAGGAGTCGAATTAGCCCTCTTTCTATCGCTACGCCCGTTTTGTGCCCTCTATTTTCTTTGGTTATATATAAAGAGCTCTCAATTTCTTTTCAGAAACCTAATAAGCCATGCCTGCAACTAGTTATTAAGCAATTGGCGGCTGAACTGTTCGCCAGAAGTCTTATTTTTAAGATGTAAAAGAAGGACAGATATATCTTGACTAGTACATCCGCCTTGCCATCCAAATCATTAATCCTTTTATTTTTTTAGTATTATGCGTGCCCGACCTTGTTAAGGATACAGGTAGGGGTAGGTGTTGGGCATGCGGAGACTTAAGACCTTCGTAGGCAATCAGGTATGGCTTTGGTTAAGTCAATTTACGACTCCATCTTCACCAGTAGCCAAGGTAGGCATAATACGCGTGAGCTCTTTCAAGTCTTTCGTGCGGGTATACGTTGAGCTAGTCCTCGTACTCCTTTTCTTAGCTCTTTTAGAAAGAATCTTCTTTTTCATCGTGTCAGGTCCTGGATGTAGACTCGGCTATGGTAGGATCGACCTAATTGTGATCATTCTCCGCTTCGTTCGCTGATCTCTTGCTATTGCTTTTCTCTCTAGCCTTGTCAGGCTGGGCCTAGGGTTTCCATTCCTAAGGCTTTTTCTGTTTCAAAGTCCGACTGCTAGATTTCTTTTTCATAGTTCGCTTCAGGGTTGTAGATAATGCTCTATCAAAGAGCGCCAGCGTACGTGCTCGAAAGTGTTAGTCAACTAGCTACTTGTCCTTGCTTTTCTCTAGTGTGCCCCTGCATTCAATCTCTAACTCAATGTCTACCCGCATACCTTTCCTTTCTGAATCAGAGCTTTGCTTACACATCTAATTCTACATTTGACCCATTTGACAGATATTTTCTAAGGCTGAAATCACACAGTTCTTATCCCGGCATCTTACTTACTATTTTGAAAACGACTACTCTTTCCTTGCTGGTTCTGAATCACAAGCAAGCCTAATAAGAGTTCTTTCTGCTCCTCTTTCTACTAAAGACTTTGCATTGCTTTGTAGTCAAAAGCCGTACCTATATGCTCCTTTTCCCTTTCTTGGGCATAGAGATAGCAATACATTCATTCTATTTGATTTCTTTTCCATACATGACTTTAGCCATTTGGCTTGGTTTTCCGCTTCGTGCTTATGCATTATCATCCTAGAAGATGGTTTGTGCTAGTATTGTGCAAGTGCCTTTCTCTTTTGTAGATGGAGTGGAACTACACAACTCTCCTATATCCTCTTTTCTGCGATCAAGAAGTTGACGGTATGTAGGCTCATCTACCCAATGATTGTTAACCGTCTACTCCAGTAGTTGTTCGGTTCTTAGTCGATAAGTCTGTCTTCTGTCTATTCTTCTTAGAATCTTCTCTAAAGCAAGCAAGATTTTTATGTCCTGTATGGAAGTTGATTTGGAAAGCAAATGCTAGGAAAAGGTCTTCTTTATCAGTCTTTCTTCTTATTACTGTACTGATATTTCTTGCCATCTTACTTATGATATGAAATAGTACTCTCTGGCTAATCCATCCCCTTCAGCTGCCGAGTTCTGTCCAACAGTAGTCAAGAAGCTCCATCAGTCTCATTTTTCCCTGATTGTTTGAGAAAGAATGTCACATACCTCAACTATGAGGTGGTACTGTCTACTAGCTCTATAATGACTTTCCGGTAGCATAGACCCTAAAGTAGTTACCGTTCACTTGATTTTATTCTTCTACTTGTGGAGTCCAAGATTATCTATTACCTACTGTTTTCATATTCTACTTAGTTAGTTCTAATGATCTGGTCTTCCCACCGGACAGAGTCACATGCTTAGTATGAAAGTCTTACGGTACAAGGAAGAAGTCAAGTCAACCACACATCAAGTCCAGCCGATTTCAATGAACAAATGGAGTTGGCGATGCCTAAGCCTTGCTTATCTGAAGCAGAGTAGTATAAGAACTTGGCTCTGTCTGTCATCCCTCTTCGAACTTTCTGTCAAATCAAGCAATTCAAAAGCAAGTGTCTTACAAATAGAGTAGTGAATCGGGTACATCTGCGCTAGGGTCAATCTTCTTGAGCCTTGAGTCATTCTACTACTATCGGGAAGGAGAAGGGTAAATAAGTTTTGGAGCTTGGCGCTTGGGAATTCATTGTAGAAGAAAGTCAATGACAAAGTACTCTACGAAACTCCGTGAACCTAACTCAATTCTGAATAATGAAGAAGAACCACTTTATTGACTCCTGCCGACTGAGACAGTCAAAGCGTAAACTCATGGGGAAGTAAACTTCTACTACTAGAGAAAAGAGGATAGCCATCTTAAACACTCTTCTTTGTTCAGTGCTTGACTTGAAACTACTGCTCTTGGGAAGATATTCCACTATTGGTTGTTCTACACTGCTTGACCAGAGAAGGTGAGTCCTTCAGGCAGAATTGTCCCCGTCAAACTCTTATCAATATTGGCTGTCAACTAGACTATATAGCAATAGCAGGATTTTATTGTTCTTACTCATTGTCTACAGAACTGATCTTTCTCATCATAGGACATCTAGAGCATCAGAACCAAGTCATACCAACTTGAAGGAGGGATTCTTTTTACTGCACATAGGCGACGTAGCCATAGATGCTTAGCATTTCTTCTCCTATATGTCTACAAAATAGACAACTTCTACTTGATCAGATAGAAAGCACCCGCTTCCACAACCAGCTTGCACCAGATCATCCTATCAACTAGACACAAGGAAGATTCAGACTAGGGCTTGTGACTAAGGCTTGCTTATGCTTAGGTAGTTTTCATTGTTTAGGATTAGTATGTTTTTTCAAAGGAGTTCTTATAGGTGTACAGTAGGACAGTAGGAATTGGGAGTATTAAGTAGTGAACCGAATCAAAGAGTTTCTAGTGCATTCCTTCTTATAAACGAGTACGCACAGAGCTCCGCCCTTTCACTTACTTCGAAGGGGGTCGCAGACTACTTTCTTTGGGGCTATGCTAACTCATAGCAGCACCTATCACTAGAAACTCTTTCATTCCTCACTAGCAGTTCTTTGGAACTAGTTCCGTAGTACCTGTAAGAGCAGAACACTTCCCTCCACTCATACTCTTTACCTGTGGGGCTGTATGGTACTTTAGCTGGACTTTACACCAGCTCTATTCACTGATAGCGTTACTGGCTCTTTTCCAGCATTTCTTGAAAGCAGCTCGCACTCACCGCTGCGCGCCTAGTTAGGCTTTGAAATAATAGGAACAAAGATCTTCCGCAATCAATGTTGTACTCAAATCCTCTCTGACCGGAGAGGGGGATCTCTTAAGCAGAGTATTCCGAGTCTAGGGCTAGCGGAAGCGTTGAAGAGGGATATCGTTTTCAAAGAAGGCATGGGGTCCTTTCGTCTTTGTAGAGACTTTCACAATATACCAGTGGATAATACCATCCAAGAGAGAAGGCCCATAAAAAGAAGCAGGCAACAAAACATCTTGATTTATAGGAATCAACGACCTCGCCACTGCAAAGGAGGAAGTTGAATGATTTGGATTCGGACAGGCTGTCTCGACAGTAAGAAATCGACATCATCATCTGTCTTTCATGATGGTGGGAGGCAAGATTTCGTGGTCAAGCACAAACCAAGCATAAGTGGATAGCAACTTATACTATGGAGGCAGAGTCTCCTCCCCTCATTTCGCTGCTTCTTTGCTCTGATCCTGATCTCTCTTTCGAAATTGCTACATGATTTGTGAAAAGTGAACAAATAGGTCAGCCACATAAAATAAAGAAGAATATGGGTGGTGTAAGCTTTCCCGCCTGATCTTTACCTAAAAAAATGGAAGTAGCTCGATTCCAGTATCAAGGAAAATGGGTTGTAGAAATCTTCTTTGAGAAAAAGTTAAACACTAGGAAAAAAGATTCTTTTTAGTAATACTTTATAAGCATGGAAGACCCTAGCAACGTTAGGTATTACTAAAGATGAAGATCGAATTCAAGTAGTAGAGCTAGTATATGATATGAATCTTGAAGGTCAAGGGCGTAAGCTAAATAAGGGGGTAATATATAAAACTGTTTTTTGAAGACTACCCCTTTTCTCTTTTATCATGGAGTAAATAATAAAGAAATCGTTGAGTAGAGTTTCAGGTATAGTCTAAACTCGAAAGAAAATTCGACTGTTGATCATGCTTTCTCTTTTTGGGTTGATCATGCTTTCTCTTTTTGGAATGAATTAAAAGGTATTATGCTTGGTAAGGTCTTTGGCTGAAACGTGGTGATTTGAATTCAATTAGAGCTAGGAATGCGCCAATCTGGTACCAATTTGAGTGCCAGAGTTTGAATCAATTTCATGCATTTATGAATGATCTTAACCTGAGTGAGTATTCTATTACTAATAGAAAGTTGACTTGGACTAATGGTTGGTAGGCATTTTGCTTTATTAGACAGATTTATTTTATCCTATGAGATGTTTTTACGTGGAGTAGGATGTGATGCAGGAAAATGACAATATGATACTACAGTGTACAAGATTGGGTCAAACCTTTTCAACAGATATGGCTGAAATAACTATCTATGGGCCCCACCTTGTGACCACCTTGATCCTAGGCTTGGTACTGGACCAGTTATAGTCGTTGAAGGACGATAGGAAATTGAGTCGAATAAGGGTTAAAAATCATACATGTGCTTTACACAGTCGAAGTCACTGTCAAATCGATGTTTTTTAATGGACAGCTAGGTTGCATCCCTCTATCCCTTACGATCTGATCTATGTTCTGTACCAGTGTGAATACATACTCTTTAGGCTGGTTTCTTTACCGATTCAGTGTCCCTGCTTGACTTGCTTGGATTGCGTACAAAGCTTCCCCATATTTCTTATAGGGATGATGACCACTGACATTTGACATTGTCTTCATTCGTTTACTGCTGGCCTGAATATTCCATAATTGGATGGATGTCCGAGCATATGCTCTTGTAGGTGCCGTAGCCCATTCTCTCCAAAGAAAGGAAGCAGGAAGCGATCCATACGTTTTGTCTGGTTGGAAGAAGAAAGAAGCAGCGAAATTACGAAAGAATGGGGGTTGAAGTGAGGACATGACAGAGTGTGCGGAAAGCAGGCTTGACCTAACTAAAGTTACGGCGGAGCACTGGGCTGTAGATTTTCAAGTGGGAATAGGAATAAGCGCCTCAGAGTGTTAATTTTCCGATGAGTAGGGAGACTTACTCACTCTTGAAAAAGCTTGAATCATCCCGTATCCAGAGAAACCTAGTAGCCAGAATTTCGTACCGAAGCTTCAACTCTCACTATGCAATTGAGCTCTGACCCTTGATTGCCTTTTGCTAGCTAAGCTAATATGATGGTTGCCTTTAGTACGAATTCCTAATTTGCCAATCCCCGCCTAAAAAGTATTACCGCGAACTGAATCAAATAGACGGAATTCGAACCAACAAGCTGACAAGAATCAAAGAAAGCTTTATTTGCTTCTTTCTCATCAAGAAAATCTAAGAAAGATGGGGCAACGTTCGTTGATTTTTGGTTCCATTCAGCTTGAATTTATGGCTGAAGCGTAGTGGTTGTTTCTTGGCATTGAGATTGATTACCGTCCTGACGGGCTTTCTCTCTCTAAGGAAAAAAGATGCCTATGAAATTTTACATATGGCTGGCTGTTGTTGTACTAGGACCAAAGCATGTCACTGTTCCACTGAGCGTGCTATGGAATAGAAAAGTGAGTCAATCAGTAGAAGATAGGAGCTACTCACTCGATTTGGAAGAGCTGCTTTTTCACGGTTTGACGTTAACAAAAGAATGCCACTGGACAACCTAACTAGGAGACAGGTCTGGATAAAAAGAGAATTCACTACTTCGCACTTCAGGCCGCTAGACTTGACTTCCTCTTTCTTCTGCTAGTAAGCTAGGTTGTTAAGTTAGATCACCCTCCGTCTGCCCTTTACGGAGATGCTTTGATCCATTACTTGGCACTCTTACTTTCCCCGCCGCCCGGTCTCTAACACCTGATGTCGCATCTTTTGCCCTTGTTTGCCATTTGAGAATTGACTACTTATCACGAGAAAGCTAGCTCTGTCGCATTCCTACCACTGCTTTTAGGAGCTATTCGGTGAAAAAGCAAGCGGTATTAAAGGGCGCAGCACTAGGTTTCCGGTGAGGGGCGAAGTCTGATCAAGTAGGTAAGCTTGACCCCTAACGATAGAAGTTCAAGGATTCGGTAAAGCACTCAGAAAGATTGTTTGACTTGTTAGAAAGTGATGGTTGGTTATCGTAGATAAAAGAACAATAAAATCATCAAAACTACACTAGATATTATATATGATTTGTCTTTTTTCAAAGTGCCAGGTTTGAGTTCTGATCTTGGTCCTCGTGGAGGGATTTCTGTTCAGCGGTCTCCGGACCGAGCATATAAGTAAGCAGAAGTATGCCCGCCCTAGAATGCTTCCAAGGGCGCCCCGTGTGACGTAAGCTTAATACCAAGCTCTATTCTCATGATGGTGAGCTCTGCTTTCAAATCCAGCGGCTACTATGGGTATGTATGGTGGTTGGTCGTAAGTACTGAACTCTGGCTCGCCCAGAGATTTCGTTTGCTTTTGGACTTGAGACAAGTTTCTGTAGTCTCCCTCTGGCGCATTTAGCTAGCTGCTAAACGTATGTATTTTGAGATATAGAAAAATGTATCTAAAACCTTTACCTGATTACAATAACCAGGAAAAGCCCACCGATTCGCCCTATCTCTTTAGCCCCACTGCCAAATTCATGTGTTCCGTAGCAGGTGAAAAATGCTCTTGGTATATGATACCTACCCCAAAATCTAAAGAGAAAGAGGGTTCTAATAGTATAGTACATCAGATTGACCCCTACCAATCCTAGGTAGCCCCATCTCTTCTAAAGAATCTGCAGTCTTGCGTAAATTCAAGTAGTGTAGTGGTAACAAAAGATTCATCAACCAATGAATTGCATTTCCATTCTTCGAACCCGCGAGTAGAATACTTGGAATCAATCCCTTGAAACCGAACGAACCGGCTAACAATTGCCGTAAAGCGTCTCTTCCTAAAACCTATCAGAGAATGCTCTGCCCTCTCTTTTTCCTATGATTATGGAAGAAATAGTTTTTCTCAATGTTTTTCATACTGGCTACTAGCAGGCTTGGCTTGCCCATCTCCTCGTAATTGAACTCGCATTCAGCTGGTCTTGTTCTTGCGGTTGGCCTTTTGAACATGAATGGTGGGAGCTCCAACATTCGAAGGCGGCGAGTTGAAAGAGTGGCAGGTGTATTGGCTACGCACATTAGTTGTTCGGGCGAGTAATGCCAGGGGTAAGACAAGCTAAGCGAGTTGGCTATTCATTTCGGTTTTGAGCAGACAGGTATCGGGTAGCAAGGCAAGCGGGTCAAATAGTTAGGGCAGCCAGAGAGGCAAGAGCAGGAAGCAAGCAAGCCGGTAAGCCAGAAGAGCAGGCCCAAGACAAGCAAGGCAAGGAACTCGGTTACGCCTGGAAATCCTCTTGACTTTCCACGAAAAGATCCACTTCAAAAGTTTAT